TCGTCTTAGGTCTAATTCCTATTACTTTAGCAGGATTATTTGTAACTGCATATTTACAATACAGACGCGGTGATCAGTTGGACCTTTGATTGACTAATAGTTTTTTTGATTGACCTCCTCCTTGTAGGAGGTCAAACTCAAGTTGCAATTCGACTGTGTTTTGTTAAGTTTTTTTTTGTGATTCAAAATAACCTAAACGGAATCACGCTCTGTAGGATTTGAACCTACGACATCGGGTTTTGGAGACCCGCGTTCTACCGAACTGAACTAAGAGCGCTTTCTTATGACAGAAGATACGATAGTAAAGAAAAGGATTTTCTTGTTTTTGTACCCCCAATGCGTCTTGCATACATTGGTATGCAAAAATAAAAGATTATTTCCAATTTTTTTTTAATCAATCTCACTCAATTAATCCCTCGTTACCGCCCATAGGAGAAGTAATAGGTAGGGATGACAGGATTTGAACCCGTGACATTTTGTACCCAAAACAAACGCGCTACCAAGCTGCGCTACATCCCTTTTTTAAAATGAAAATTGTTGTACAGTGTCATTGTACAAAATCCATGTCTTGTTTTCCACATCATTCTTTTCTCCTCTATCCATATACAATTTTCTTGTCATTTATTCTTTTTGGTTTCATATAATAAAAGAATTATATACATCTGAAACCTAACGTATAAAAAAAGAATGAATATTTATTGGTAATGCTTAGGAAGAAGAAGAGCCCTTTTTCTTTTTTAGGGACAGGGATAGGAAAATCTCATCTACTGTTCGTTGTACATATTTATTTTTGTTTTGTTACAAATTCCGTACAAAAAAAAAATACAAATGATCTTGAACTACAGCATCTGACCATATATGTATTACAATAAAGAAGGAGGATTTTCAATGCGAGATATAAAAACATATCTTTCCACAGCACCTGTGCTAACTACTCTATGGTTTGGGTCTTTAGCGGGTCTATTGATAGAAATTAATCGTTTATTCCCAGATGCTTTGTCATTCCCTTTTTTTTAATTCTAGTTACTAGTTATTAATATGCGAAAAAATAAAGATAAAGAAATTTTGAGATACAATTCTACGTGACGTGACTAAAACTTCGCCCTCCCTTTTTTCGGTTCTTTAGGATAGGAAGGAAAGAGAAAGAAAAAGTATATGGAACCTCAGCAAAAATCCAGTGGATCTAAAGATCCCATTTTGGAGAACAGAAATGGAAAGGAGGTCCAGTCTAAGGTAAAAAAAAGCTCCACAAAATCATAGCATAGAAAAAAATACTTAAATGAAATACTGGGATTAAGGTAGGAATAATTCATAGTTAGAAAAAAATTGTATTACTTACATTATTACTATACTATATATAATATTCTATTAATATTAATTAGAATTACAACAAAATCTTTAGAAATGGAATTTCTAGTTAGTAACTTCTATTACTATTGATTTTTTTCTTTTTTGTTCTTTTCGTCTTCTTAGGTTCGGGTCGAAAATAGAAGAGTTAAGTCGATCAAACAAAAAATCAAAGGGGGTTCATGGCTAAGGGTAAAGATGTGCGAGTTAGAGTTATTTTGGAATGTACCAGTTGTGTCCAAAATGGTGTCAATAAGAAAGCGCCAGGCATTTCTAGATATATTACTCAAAAGAATCGACACAATACACCCAGTCGATTAGATTTGAGAAAATTTTGTCGCTATTGTCACAAGCATACGATTCATGGGGAAATAAAGAAATAGATCGAACGGAACGTGTATTTGATCTTTCAAAGGAGCAGGAAAAGGAAGAACTTAACCTTAACATATATACATATATATATAATATACAAATACAAATAAAACCTATTTTGGTTGGATCTGAAATGAATAAAGAAATAGAATTTTAGAGATAAGGAATAAACCATGGATAAATCCAAGCAACCCTTTCGTAAATCCAAGCGATCTTTTCGTAGGCGTTTTCCCCCAATTGAATCGGGGGATCGAATTGATTATAGAAACATGAGTTTAATTAGTCGATTTATTAGTGAACAAGGAAAAATATTATCTAGACGGGTGAATAGATTGACCTTGAAACAACAACGATTAATTACTATTGCTATAAAACAAGCCCGTATTTTATCTTTGTTACCTTTTCTTAATAATGAAAAACAGTTTGAGAGAGCCGAGTCGATCCCTAGAACTACCGGTCCTAGAACCAGAAATAAATAGATATACTCTTCCATTGATTCAAAACTCCAATTGGAATTCAAGCTCAGATTGATGTTTTGTTCGAAAAAGCCTCAAATCCAGATTTGATTGTTGTGTTATAAGAAACAACAAATAGGAAAGAATAAATCTTTTTTTTTTTTTGAAAGATGTTCATTCATTCCTACTACTTAACTTAATTTTTACTTAACTTAATTTTTACTTAATTTATTTTTATTCTATCTTCCCGGAGTCCATTCTCCGGGGAATTCAATTCTGTTTCAATCATTCCTATATCCTATATATGACTTAAAAATTTCTTTTATTTGATAATCTTATTGGAAATCATGTAAAGACAATTCTTATTTGATATAGCTATTTGCGCAAGTATTTTACGATTAAGAAGCAATTGCTTCGTGTACAGATTGTGTATTAATCTACAATAACTATAGAATACCCCGTTCTCGCGAGCAGCTGCATTTATCCGAGTGATCCACAAACGACGAAAGTCCCTCTTTTGTCTGCCCCTATCTCGATGAGAGGAAACCAAAGCTCTCATTTTCTGTTGAGTAATGGTTCGAGTAAGTCTTGAATGAGCCCCTATAAAAGTTGATGCAAATAAACGAATTTTTGTTCGACGTCTCCGAGCTATATATCCTCGTCTAACTCTGGTCATTGAATCAAATTAAACTTTAATGAATGAATAACTAATTGATTTCTCTTCTTTCAGTCATCCTTTTATCCCCCGGTTGATTAATAACAAAACGGATTATTCCGATATATAAAAAAAAATTCCAATGGCTTTTGCTACTATGACCTTCCCAACCACGATTTTTTATTCCTTCCAGGTAAAATACCTGGAAATAAGAAATTTTATAACATAACAATATTAAATAAATAACAGAAAAAAAAAATAGTGGGTTCCATCGTTTCTATGGTTACTTCATAAACGGTGAGGTCCTCTCTATACACCGGAGCCTCTTCTTTCATTTAATCAAATGTTATTGTGAACTTGTATAGTTCACTCTCTTTGGCTCTACCAATCAATTATAATTATACAGTAATAGCTCTTTTCACAAAAAAGGCTATCCATACAGTGACGGCATTTAATTATGAAAGTTGGCTAGGTAGCTGACCCTGTTAGTCCGTTCTTTCAAGAATAGAAACATAACCTTTTTGCTTCTTATAGTACTATTTCCTCCGCTTAATGGAATAACTAGTGGCTACCAATGGGGAATTGCTTCTCATCTCAAATTGAGGTGATTGGATTTGCACCAACGGAAACCATAAATTTCATACACAAAAATATAGGTATATGATAGATTCTCATTTTTAAATAGTAAAAATGGCTTTTTTCCACTCTATCTATCCTATTCATTGGTACTTGTGATTGGTAATGGAAAAATTGTTTCGTTTGTTCCAACTCATGATCTAAACGAGTCGCACATACACCCTAGTACATGTTCCCCGACGCTGAGGACATCCTCGAAGTGCGGGCGATTTCGTGATATTTCTTATTGGCTGTCTTGTGTTTCTAATAAGTTGTTTAATTGTCGGCATATCATACATATATAATAAAATAGGTTGGTTTAGATCGATCTTAACCTGATGATTGATGATTATGAATTATTTCCATTCAATATCAAATCGCGGAAAATTCGAATTATGCCTTGAAAATGAAAAAGAATCGTGTATTTACACGAAATCTCCAGTATTTTCATTTTCGACTGCTACAAGATCAACAATGCCATGAGCTTGGGCTTCTGTTGCTGACATAAAAACATCCCTTTCCATGTCTTCGGATATAACCCATAAAGGGTTGCCCGTTCTTTGTACATAAACCTTTGTGAGGGTTTCGCGAAGTTTCAGTAGTTCTTCTGCTTCCAGGATAAATTCCCCTGCTTGCGCCTCATAAAAAGAACTAGCAGGTTGGTGAATCATAACCCTGATAATATTGATATAACATCATGCATGAACGGTTCTTCTATTTCACAGGATTGGGCTAAAGTAAGGGATAAAAAAAACAAGAAGAAAAAAAATAAATAGACTTGAACAGCCGTACAGGCATCCTTTGTGCATTGCATACGGCTCTGCAATGGAATTTCCTTTTTCCTCTCTTCTATTCTATCGAAGAAAAAAATGGAATCCATCCGATCCAGATCGTTGAATGATCCATTTACCACCCTTCTTTTCCTATTATAAGAGTCAAAAAATACTATGATGGTTCTGTTGCTTTCTATATTTATCTCGTCTGTGATTTAGCAATCCCAAAGTTTCTTTTTAATACGATCAAATAAGGAAAATGATCTTTTTTTTTTTCATTTTTGTACTCTTTCTTTCGTAACATAAATATAAGAAAGAGACTTCTCTTCTGGTGTGGAAGAAAAATGGTTTGTGACGCTGAAACGTACTCCCGACCCGTAAGATCAAATCGGAAATAACCTTCGTTTCATACTACTATCTCGATACAAAATCTCATGTTAGGAAAAACAATACTAGTTTGTTCATATCGAACTCGAAGTGCCATGCTATTATTACCTATTATTTACATTTGATATGGCGAAGGCATAGTCTTCTTCTTTTTTTTTTTCAAATAAAAACTCATTGGCGCCAAGCGTGAGGGAATGCTAGACGTTTGGTAATTTCTCCTCCGACCAGAATGAAAGATCCCATTGAAGCGGCTAATCCCATGCATATTGTATGTACATCGGGCGAAACAAATTGCATAGTATCATAAATAGCTATTCCTGGTATTACCCACCCGCCGGGGGAGTTTATAAATAAATAAAGATCCCTAGTATCATCTTCTATACTGAGATATACCATGAGACCAACAAGTTGATTTGAGATCTCGCTATCAACTTCTTGGCCTAAGAAAAGTAATCTTTCTCGATAAAGTCGGTTGATTAGGACAAAATTTTATCCCTTTTGAACCGTACGCGCATCTTTGGATGCATACGGTTCAAAAAAATTGCGAAAAAAGAATCAATGTGTCGATTCCAATCCTATCTCTTTTTTTTTGTAACAGATTTCTGTTTTTCTAATGAAAATGAAGGGGTTTTTCTTATATTTTTCAAAAAACATAAGTTTTGGGCACCGGCACCTCCCCTAAAAAAAAAGAATTTATTACTGAACTTAATTTCTTGAATTAACCTTTCATTGATGTATTGTTTCGTCGTGATTCAAATCACGATGTTATTTTCTTGTTCCTGAATGGGTCCTTTCAATTCTTTTAGGTTCATGTTCTACTCCGGGGAAAGATCTATCCGAATTCTATTTGCACATATAGGACAAATGGTCCCAGTACCACTTCTTTTTGCTACGATTTTTTTTTGTTTCGTTTTATGCCTTCCCCAAACTATTCGATGTATTCATCATACTGGTTGGCATGGCAGTTTGAGATCGCCCCTATAATCCTATAATTAAGTATTAAGAATCGTCTATGCTACAAGTGGCAATTGTACATATATTACCAATTTGGTATTTTCTGAACGGAGCCTGGATATTTTATTAGTCCAAGTCAACCATAAATTCTTCTAATTGATAATATTGATCCTCAACAGAAATTGATCTAATTTCACTTTACGCTCCGAATGATTGAAGAACCAATCAATACAATATTTCTTGGGCGAAACAGAGGATATCTCGATCGGGGGAGAAAACGGGGAAATCCCATATGACCCAATATGTCTGACAAGTCGCACTATACGTCAACCCAAACTGCATCTTCCTCTCCAGGACTCCGAAAAGGTACTTTTGGAACACCAATGGGCATTAAATTAAAGAAAAAATTAAGTACTATACTTCACTTTAATATGGAAACGTAAGAATGAGTTTATTGTCTTCATCATTTTTTTCCTGTTTATTCTACTAGTTTATACATAAATTGGAAGGTTTTTAGAGAAAGACAGAATGAATAAATAAAACTTTTAATGAAGGGATCGATTGTTCGAATAATAAACAAGTATCCATGCCTTTGTTCCCACAAAATGGGACCGATGCTCCCATTGCGTATTGGTACTTATCGGGTATAGAATAGATCTGCTTCTCTTTGTTCTTACGAATAGAATTCTTCCGTTATTTTCAACGGAATAGAATAAAATAAATAGTAACCTTTTCTCATACAGAATCCGCTGAAAAGTACATAGTATATTCCAATGTGATAAAGTTACATAGTGTCTATTTTTTTTTTGATAAAGGGGTATTTCCATGGGTTTGCCTTGGTATCGTGTTCATACTGTCGTATTGAATGATCCCGGTCGATTGCTTTCTGTCCATATAATGCATACGGCTCTAGTTTCTGGTTGGGCCGGTTCGATGGCTCTATACGAATTAGCGGTTTTTGATCCCTCTGACCCCGTTCTTGACCCAATGTGGAGACAAGGTATGTTCGTTATACCCTTCATGACTCGTTTAGGAATAACCAATTCGTGGGGCGGTTGGAATATTTCAGGAGGAACTGTAACGAATTCGGGTATTTGGAGTTATGAAGGCGTGGCAGGGGCACATATTGTGTTTTCTGGCTTGTGCTTTTTGGCGGCCATCTGGCATTGGGTGTATTGGGACCTAGAAATATTCTGTGATGAACGTACGGGAAAACCCTCTTTGGATTTGCCCAAGATCTTTGGAATTCATTTATTTCTCTCAGGGGTGGCTTGCTTTGGCTTTGGCGCATTTCATGTAACAGGTTTATATGGTCCTGGAATATGGGTGTCCGATCCTTATGGACTAACTGGAAAAGTACAATCTGTAAGTCCAGCGTGGGGCGCGGAAGGTTTTGATCCTTTTGTTCCGGGAGGAATCGCCTCTCATCATATTGCAGCGGGTACACTGGGAATATTAGCGGGCCTATTCCATCTTAGTGTCCGTCCGCCTCAACGTCTATATAAAGGATTACGTATGGGCAATATTGAAACTGTACTTTCGAGTAGTATCGCTGCTGTTTTCTTTGCAGCTTTTGTTGTTGCTGGAACTATGTGGTATGGTTCAGCAACTACTCCAATCGAGTTATTTGGTCCCACTCGTTATCAATGGGATCAGGGATACTTCCAGCAAGAAATATATCGAAGAGTTGGTGCCGGACTAGCCGAAAATCTGAGTTTATCGGAAGCTTGGTCTAAAATTCCTGAAAAATTAGCTTTTTATGATTACATTGGTAATAATCCGGCAAAAGGGGGATTATTCAGAGCGGGCTCAATGGACAGCGGGGATGGAATAGCTGTTGGATGGTTAGGACACCCCGTCTTTAGAGATAAAGAAGGGCGCGAGCTTTTTGTACGTCGTATGCCTACTTTTTTTGAAACATTCCCGGTAGTTTTGGTAGACGGAGACGGAATTGTGAGGGCAGATGTTCCTTTTCGAAGGGCAGAATCAAAGTATAGTGTTGAACAAGTAGGTGTAACCGTTGAGTTCTATGGTGGCGAACTCAATGGAGTCAGTTATAGTGATCCGGCTACTGTGAAAAAATATGCTAGACGTGCACAATTAGGTGAAATTTTTGAATTAGACCGGGCTACTTTGAAATCCGATGGTGTTTTTCGTAGTAGTCCAAGAGGTTGGTTCACTTTTGGGCATGCTACGTTTGCTTTGCTCTTCTTTTTCGGACACATTTGGCATGGGGCTAGAACCTTGTTCAGAGATGTTTTTGCTGGTATTGATCCAGATTTGGATGCTCAAGTGGAATTTGGAGCATTCCAAAAACTTGGAGATCCGACTACAAGGAGACAAGTAGTTTGATACAAGATTGCTGTGGTATCTTTCGCCTCTATTTTTTTTTTGTTTGAATAGGTTACTCGAGAAATATTGACTTGAATCACCTTCTTTTCTTTGATTCTTTCCCTTTTTATATGGTATGTTAAGAGATCCCGCCCAAACGAATAGGTGTGAAAGCTATAATTGTAAACTACGATCGAATCTATGGAAGCATTGGTTTATACCTTCCTTTTAGTCTCTACTTTAGGGATAATTTTTTTCGCTATCTTTTTTCGAGAACCACCTAAGGTTCCGACTAAAAAATGAAATGATTTTTCATTATATCAACTGAAGTAATGAGCCTCCCATATCGGGAGGCTCGTTACTTCAACTAGTCTAGTCCCCGTGTTCTTCGAATGGATCTCTTAGTTGTTGAGAGGGTTGCCCAAAAGCGGTATATAAGGCGTACCCCGTAAAGCTTACAAGTAAACCAGATATGAAGATGGCGACTAGGGTTGCTGTTTCCATTTTTAGAGAATTTCAAGATCACAATATATCTACGATAAGATAGTTTATTTACAACTACAACGGAATGGTATACAAAGTCAACAGATCTCAACCAATGATTAAATAGGATTTATGGCTACACAAACCGTTGAGGGTAGTTCTAGATCTAGGCCAAGACAAACTAGCGTAGGGAGTTTATTGAAACCATTGAATTCGGAATATGGTAAAGTAGCTCCGGGCTGGGGAACTACACCACTTATGGGAGTCGCAATGGCTCTATTTGCGATATTTCTATCTATTATTTTGGAAATTTATAATTCTTCCGTTTTACTGGATGGAATTTCAATGAGTTAGGTTCATAAGAACTATGAAGCCCTAGTTTTTTAATAAAAAAAAAAATGACTTAATACTCGGATTTATAGATCATTCTGGTAGTTCGACTGTGAAATTTCTTTGTTTCGGTATTTCCGGAATATGAGTGTGTGACTTGTTATAATTGATCCTATTGAGAATACAGAGAATGGTCCTGTCATCTCTATCAAGATGATTCTACCCCGTCGGATATTTATTCTAATATCTGAAGCACGGAATATATCGAATAGATCAAGAAAGGAAATATTTGAACTATGATTCATACCTCCTATTCAGACCTCGCAACCGGACTCAAAAAAAAAACAATTTCAGATAGGTATTTCCTATCCTAAATCAAACGATTTTTCTTTCTATAGATTTTGTTGAGTCATTACATCCACTCATTGAATAAGTGATGATCAAACGGTTTTTACTCAGAGAACCTTTGAATTTAGCTTGGGGCTAAATCATCGTGGTTCTAGTATGAATCTGAGGTTTTAATTGATTCATAGGGTCTCAACAAGAAAATTCCTATCAATAGTAAAACAAGAGTCGATCTACATTACGCACAAAAAAAAACAACAAATTAAATAACAAACAAAAATAGGAAAGAGAAAATTCAAGAGGCCTGTAACGAGCAACATAAAGAAAGACGAATGAGCTAACTTGATATTTTTAGCATTATCATCACAAAGAAGAGATTCCGGATTTTTTTTATTACTTCCTATCTTGGGGACAAATCGAATCAAGTGGCTAATAAGTTTTGAACTTTCTATTACATATCCGGTGAAATCAGTATTTGTGTGTTTCTGTTTGAGCCGTACGAGATGAAATTCTCATATACGGTTCTCGGGGGGGGTCCTCTTGGATTACCTATCTCAATAAAGTATATGATTGGTTCGAGGAACGTCTCGAGATTCAAGCGATTGCAGATGATATAACTAGTAAATATGTTCCTCCTCATGTCAACATATTTTATTGTCTAGGGGGGATCACACTTACTTGTTTTTTAGTCCAAGTAGCTACGGGTTTTGCTATGACTTTTTACTATCGTCCAACCGTTACGGAGGCTTTTTCCTCTGTTCAATACATAATGACGGAGGCCAACTTCGGTTGGTTAATACGATCAGTTCATCGATGGTCAGCAAGTATGATGGTTCTAATGATGATTCTGCACGTATTTCGTGTGTATCTTACAGGTGGGTTTAAAAAACCTCGCGAATTAACTTGGGTTACTGGCGTGGTTCTGGCTGTATTGACTGCATCTTTTGGCGTAACTGGTTATTCCTTACCTTGGGACCAAATTGGTTATTGGGCAGTAAAAATCGTGACAGGCGTACCTGAAGCTATTCCTGTAATAGGATCACCTTTGGTAGAATTATTACGCGGAAGTGCTAGTGTGGGCCAATCCACCTTGACCCGTTTTTATAGTTTACACACTTTTGTATTGCCTCTTCTTACTGCCGTATTTATGTTAATGCACTTCCCAATGATACGTAAGCAAGGTATTTCGGGTCCTTTATAGAGTATAGAAAAGGCAGATCATAGATATTTGTAATTTATCATATTGGGGAGGACCAATAGTATTTCATTGCTACAAATATGTATTATTGAAAAAATAAGACATGTTATTTGGATATTTCTCTTCAACTCCAAAGTATTGTATTTTTTATTTGATACGAATAGTTGAAGTAGTTGAAGTGGATTCTCCGAAGAGAGGATGGATTATGGGAGTGTGTGACTTGAACTATTGATTGGGCCGTGCCGATATATGATTTTATCCGCCACGTTGGAATTCACAACCAAACGTGTCTCCGCATCCAACCACCATGTAAATCCCCTTATATAGCATAGGATAGGCCGGTTCGCTTGAGGAGAATCTTTTCTATGATCATACCCGAATTATGTCATACATGAACAGGCTCCGTAAGATCCCGTAGAAAAAAATAAGTGATGTGGCATGATCCAATGTTCTATCTATTCCACTTACTTATTTATAGTATGGAAATGCATTCATTTCCTCTGCATCGATCCCGATCTATGATACTATCGGAGTGAAATAAGGGATCTAAGGAAGAACAGAGGCTAGACTTTATTAGTAACAAGTAAATACTTTGTATGTAAGAAAATCGAGATGTTGTGGGGGATAAACACCAAGCAAATCAAAAAGACATGAGACAGTCCAAAAAGCACTTGATTATGATCAAATTTGTAAGCCTACTTGGATATTGAGCATTTACCTGTAAGAACTGAATTCTTTACTGAATTCTTTGCAATGAATAGTTGCAACTACGGAAATGGAATCTTTTCTTACATAGAGTCATTATATATGTTATGTGTGGATATGTATGAAATATAGATTTTCTATCGATTTATTTCTGTCATTCCTTTTATTTTTGCTCGAGCCGGATGATGAAAAATTATCATGTCCGGTTCCTTCGGGGGATGGATCCATAAGAATTCACCTATCCCAATAACAAAGAAACCTGATTTGAATGATCCTGTATTAAGAGCTAAATTGGCTAAAGGGATGGGGCATAATTATTATGGAGAACCCGCATGGCCAAATGATCTTTTATATATTTTTCCAGTAGTAATTCTAGGTACTATTGCATGTAATGTAGGCTTAGCAGTCCTAGAACCATCCATGATTGGTGAACCGGCAGATCCATTTGCAACTCCTTTGGAAATATTACCCGAATGGTACTTCTTTCCCGTATTTCAAATACTCCGCACAGTACCCAATAAGTTACTGGGTGTTCTTTTAATGGTTTCAGTACCAACAGGATTATTGACAGTACCCTTTTTGGAGAATGTTAATAAATTCCAAAATCCATTTCGTCGTCCGGTAGCTACAACAGTCTTTTTAATCGGTACCGCAGTAGCTCTTTGGTTAGGTATTGGAGCAACATTACCTATTGATAAATCTCTAACTTTAGGTCTTTTTTAAATGGATTCAATCGTGAAATACCACGATGTAGGTATCTAGGGAATAGTCGCTTCTAAAGTGAATCCTCCCTAGATACATGAATTTTATTATGATCTATTCCGCGAAAATACGGATCGCGTGCCGAAGATAAAAAATAAAGTTTTTTCTTTAGAACTTTATAATATAATTTATAAAAAGAATATGAAAAGATTCTAATAGATTTAAATTAAAATGCAAATTTATTCTTAGGTAAATTGATTGCAAAATGCTTCTGTAGAGTGTCCAATATCTGTTTTACATCTTCTGTGCGAAAATATTCAATTTTCATAAGATCTTCTTGACTGTTACTCAAAAGGTCCAATAATGTATGTATATTGGACCTTTTGAGACAATTATAGGTCCTGGGGGATAGTTCTGATTGGTCAATAAAAATACATTTCAATGGAATTCCTTTTTTGTTTTTCTTTAGATTAGTTAATCCATTTTGAAAGGTAAAAAAGGGTAGAGTAAACCTGTTTTTATTTTCCTCAAAATGAATGTCCCCTTCCTCCGCATGTAGAAAAGGAATAAATAAATCAATTAAATTACGAGAAGCTTCATAAAGTGCTTCCTTAGGAGTTAAACTTCCATTTGTCCATATTTCTAGAAAAAGTATTTCTTGTTTTTCATTTCCATTCCCATAAGAATGAATACTATGATTTGCATTTCGAACAGGCATGTATACAGCATCTATAGGATAACTTCCGTCTTGAGAGTTATTTGTGGGGTTCATACGGTATCCGCGATCTCTCTTGATTTGTAATTCAATACGCAAATCAATTGGTTCCGTCAGGTTAGCTATATGTTGTGTTATGTCAACTATTTCCACGGAAGGTGGTAAGATGATATCTTGAGCGGTTACGTATCTAGGACCCCTGACGCAAATGGATGCGTCTCTAACTCCATACAGATTACTTCGCAATACAATTTCTTTAAAATTCATTAAAATTTCATGTACCGATTCCTCAATACCTACTATCGTAGAATATTCATGCGGTACTTTTTCAGATTTTGCACGTGTGATACATGTTCCTTCTATTTCTCCAAGTAGAGCCCTTCGCATGGCAATACCTATGGTATCGGCTTGACCTTTCATGAGCGGGGACAGAATGAAACGACCATAATAAAGACGCTTACTGTCTATTCTTGATTCAACACATTTCCACTGTAGTGTTCGAGTGGATCCTGCTATTCCCTCTCGAACCATACTAATTATTATTTATTATTTGATCAGATCATTGAATCATTTATTTCTCTTGTAATCCGTTTAATTCTTATTTTTACACACGTCTTTTTTTAGGAGGTCGACATCCATTATGTGGCATAGGTGTTACATCACGTACAAAACTTAATAGTATACCACTTCTACGAATGGCCCGTAATGCTGCGTCTCTTCCGAGACCAGGACCTTTTATCATAACTTCTGCTCGTTGCATACCCTGATCAAGTACAGTACGAATAGCATTTGAGGCGGCTGCTTGAGCAGCATAGGGTGTCTTTCTTCTTGTGCCTTTGAATCCAGAAGTACCGGCGGAGGCCCAAGAAACCACCCGACCTCGTACATCTGTAACAGTTACAATGGTATTGTTGAAACTCGCTTGAACATGAATAACCCCTTTTGGTATTCTACGTCCATTCTTACGTGAACCAATACGTCCATTCCTACGCGAACCAATTCTCGGTATAGGTTTTGCCATATTTTGTCATCTCATAAATATGAATCAGAAATTTACAGAAAGATACGGGGATATCCATTTCATGTTAAAACAAATCCTTTTTTTTTCATGCCCTTCCTTGATAAACTTTAGAAAGATTATCCTTGTCTCTGTTTATGTCTCGGATTGGAACAAATCACCATAATTCGTCCGCGTCTACGGATCAGTCGACATTTTTCACAAATTTTACGAACAGAAGCCCTTATTTTCATATTTCTCACTCCTTAATTTGGAATCTATTCCTTGGACTTGGAAGAAAAAAGTCTCTTGTATTTTTTAGCTTCGAATTATATCCCCCATGAAAGGAAGGTTTTCAAAAATTATCTAATCGCTCGAATCTTTGTTGCGAAGTCTATAAATTATACGTCCTATAGTTGAATCATACCTACTTATTTCGATTTTGACTCTATCTCCCGGCAGTATCCGTATCAAACTGCGTCGGATCCTCCCTGAAATATAACCTAGAATTAGATCTTCATTATCTAAACGGACCCGGAACATACCGTTGGGAAGTGATTCAGTAATTAAACCTTCATGAATCAATTTTTGTTCTTTCATTCCAGGTAACCCCCTTGAAGTATCAATATCAACTAATGGAGGAAGAGTTATATAACTCACTTTTCCTCTCTATTTTCACAAATAGGAAGTTAGAGATAAAATTAGGATACCGGAGGAGGATCACCATATATAGCACAAAATTTCTCCTCCAATTTTTTCTAGTCTAGCTTCTCGATCTGTCATTATACCTTGAGAAGTAGAAAGAATTACAATTCCCATTCCACCTAAAATCTTAGGAATTTTTTGATAGTTGGAATAGATTCGTAAACCAGGTCGACTAATACGTTTTAAAATAGTTCTATATATTCCTTTCCTAGTCCTTCTATGGCGCAAGGTTGAAACCAAGAAATATTTGTTACTTTCCTGATGTTTCCGAACGTTTTCAATAAAACCTTCTCGTAGGAGTATTTTAACAATGTTTTCGGTGATATTAGTGGATGCTATTCGAACCGTTCCTTTTTTACTCATGTCAGCATTTCTTATAGAAGTTATTATATCAGCAATAGCGTCTCTGCCCATGACGAATTATAATTATTGGTGCTTTCTAATTTTGATATAATCAACATGTTTTTTTTATTTGAATTCAAATAAATATTAATTAATTAGTATTAATTATTCTAATTATTAAAAGTATATGGTATATGCGTGAGACACAATCTAAAAATTTGATCCATTTCAGATATTCTACTATAACTATATCATAGTTTCATTTACTAGTATTTATAATACCTCGGGAGCTAATGAAACTATTTTAGTAAAATTCAACTGTCTCAGTTCTCTAGCAATCGCGCCAAAAACTCGAGTTCCTTTTGGATTTCTTTCTTGATCAATGACAACTGCAGCATTGTCATCATATCGTATTATCATACCATTGTCACGTTTGAGTTCTTTACATGTACGTACAATTACAGCTCTAATTACTTCTGATCTTTCTAGAGGCATATTGGGCACTGCTTCTTTGATTACAGCAACAATAACGTCACCAATATGAGCATATCGGTGATTACCAGCTCCTATGATTCGAATACACATCAATTTTCGAGCTCCACTGTTATCTGCTACATTCAAAAGGGTCTGAGGTTGAATCATATCATTTTTGTTGAATCTGTTATTTCAATGCAAAGAATAAGGAAAAAAGAAATAGTGTTTGTCTAGAAATAAATAAATCCGTGGTTGTTTTTTCATCCTCCCTTTTATTTATGTTTAGTTTTACATCCCTATCCTGAAATAACAAATTGAGTTCGTATAGGCATTTTGCACGCAGCTATTGAAATAGCTGTTCTGGCTACAGTTTCTGATACCCCGCCCATTTCATAAAGTATTCGCCCTGGTTTAATAACGGATACCCAATATTCGGGGGATCCCTTCCCCGAACCCATACGTGTTTCCGTAGGCCTTAATGTAACAGGTTTGTCGGGAAATATACGTACCCATATTTTTCCACCACGCCGCGCATATCGTGTCATTGCTCTTCGCCCTGCTTCTATTTGTCTAGCTGTGATCCAAGCGGGTTCAAGTGCCTGAAGAGCGTATCTTCCGAAACTAATATGATTGCCTCGACAAGATATTCCCTTCATTCTTCCTCTATGTTGCTTACGAAATCTGGTTCTTTTGGGGTTATAGTTGATGGTTTTTTCTTAATCCCACCTCTACTACAGAACCGGACATGAGAATTTCTTCTCATCCAGCTCCTCGCGAATGAAATGAAAGGATTCGATAATATTACAGATACACATGTATTTAATAACTAATACACTAAACTAAGTAATGGGATTTATTGATATTTCATTTATTACATAGAAAGCTGTATATATGACTAGATGTGTATATTTATAGATAATGCTTCTTTTTTAGAAAAAATCCTTATTTTTACTCTTATCGAATCAAGACTGTAATCCAATAAAAGAATAAAAGGGTTTCGCGGGCGGATATTGACTCTTTCCTGCTTTATTCGTGGGATCAATCTATGACCTCTCAGAGTAAATAAATTTGTTCTTGGTTCATTCCGCCATCCCACCCGATGAATCATTAGGATTCTTTTTTCTTTTAATAGAAGAATCTTATATAGTCACAGGTTTCGTCGTTCCTATAGCTTCTCCATTAATGGTTAGGCCTGAACTCTGCAATGGAGCTCCCAACAAAATTCGTTCCCAAGTCAATCTCCTCAGTTTTTATTAACCCGGGGCTCTTTATTATTTATTATTATATCAATATTAATGCTTTATCACACTGCCTTTTATGAGGTGATTCATAGACCATACATATTGGAATCATTTATCATTGATATTTTTGTTCTCTCTTTCTATCACCTTTCCATTTATCCGCATCCCTTTATTTTTTTCCTTCCAAATTCATAATCAGATTTGTTTTTTTATGGAAAATTTCAGTTGTTACAACTATATGATTGATCCAGTCATATAGTGACTGTTTCTTGGGATCTCGACAATACGAAGCAATAAGTTGTTATTAGTTTTTCATTTATATTTAGTTATATTTAGATAGTTATTAAGTTAAGTTCATAGTGGGATCAGTCTTTTTTTTTTGAAGCCCAACTCAAAACTCTAAAGAAAAAACTGACGAGTCACACACTAAGCATAGCAATTATATCAAAAATAAAGATTAATCGATTTTTTATTCAACCTTATAGAATTAGAATTTTTTATTTTTTTTGTTTGATTTAACGGAAAAAACAGAAACTGTTTTATTTTTTTTTGTTAAATCACTGGGCAGAATGGCAAGATAAATAAAGGTCTATTATTCCTCGTCCATAAATATCCAAATTTTTAGGCCTAATACCCCATGGATAGTTCGAATTGTATAGGAACAATGATCAATTTTGGCGCGAATTGTTTGTAGAGGAACCCTACCCTCTCTGATCCATTCGACACGTGCAATTTCTTTTCCGTCGATACGTCCTGCAATTTGTATTTGAATTCCCTTTGTATCTGTTTGTTCAGTTAATTCAATAGCTCTTTTCATTGCCTTTCGAAAGGAAACTCTATTTCTTAATTGCGAAGCCATATATTCTGCAAGAATATTAGGGTGCCCATAAGGTTTTTCAATTCTTGTGATAGCAATGTTGAGTCTTCGGTTCACAGAACGAAATTCCTTTTGTACATTCATCTGTAATTCTTCGATCCCTCGCGTTCGTCCCTCTATTAATAAATTTGGGAACCCAATATAGATTATGACCTGGACCAAATCGATTCTTTTTTGAATTTCTATGCGTGCAATTCCAATTCCTTCGAAACCTGGGGATATTTTCTTATTTTTTTGTACATAGTTCTTGATACAATTCCGTATTTTTTCATCTTCTTGTAGACCCACGGAAAAATTTTTGGGTTGTGCGAACCAAAAGGAATGATGGTTTTGGGTTGTACCAAGTCTGAAACCAAGTGGATTTATTTTTTGTCCCATATTTTTTTTTGATTATATTATCTTTCCATCTATTTTTTCTAAATAATCTATTTTTTCTAAATATGAATCTAAATCTTAGATTCATCTAAAAATTATTTAGATTTATCTTTTAATACAAT